ATTGTCGGCATATCATACATATATATAATAAAATAGGTTGGTTTAGATCGATCTTAACCTGATTTATTGATGATTATGAATTATTTACATTCAATATCAAATCACGGAAAAATAGAATTATGGAGAAATCATATATTTAGGCGAAATCCCCAATAGTTTCATTTTCGACCGCTACAAGATCAACAATGCCATGAGCTTGGGCTTCTGTTGCTGACATAAAAACATCTCTCTCCATGTCTTCGGATATAACCCATAAAGGGTTACCTGTTCTTTGTACATAAACTTTTGTGAGGGTTTCGCGAAGTCTGAGTAGTTCTTCCGCTTCCAAGATAAATTCCCCTGCTTGTGCCTCATAAAAAGAACTAGCAGGTTGGTGAATCATAACCCTGATAATATTGATCTAACATCATGCATGAACGGTTCTTCTATCTTGAAGAATTGGATTAAAGTAAGGACTAAAAAAAACAATAAAAAAATAGAATTGAACGACGGACCGTACAGGCACCTTTTGTGCATTGCATACGGCTCTGCAATGGAATTTCCTTTTCCCCCTTCTATTTTATTGAAGAAAAAAAAAGGAATCCATCCGATCTAGATTGTTGAATGACCCATTTACCACCCTTCCTTTCATTCATATTGTAATGTAAAAAAAAATACTATGATGGTTCTGTTGCTTTCTATATTTATCTCGTCTATGATTTAGCAATCCCAAAGTTTCTTTTTTTTTTTTTCGTACTCTTTTCTTCGTAAGAGAAATATCAGAAAAAGGCTTATGGTATGGAAGAAAACGGTTTGTAACGCTGAAATGCACTCCCGACATAGAAGATCAAGTCGGAAATAGCCTTTTTTCATACTACTATCTCGATAGAAAATATCGTGTTAGAAAAAACAATAATAGTTTGTTCATATCGAACTCGAAGTGCCATGCTATTATTACCTATTATTCATATTCAATATGGCGAAGGCATAGTCTTCTTCTTCTTTTTTTTTTTTAATAAAAACTCATTGGCGCCAAGCATGGGGGAATGCTAGACGTTTGGTAATTTCCCCTCCGACCAGAATGAAGGATCCCATTGAAGCGGCTAATCCCATGCATATTGTATGTACATCGGGCGAAACAAATTGCATAGTATCATAAATAGCGATTCCTGGTATTACCCATCCACCAGGGGAATTTATAAACAAATAAAGATCCTTAGTATCATCTTCTATACTGAGATATACCATGAGACCAACAAGTTGATTTGAGATCTCACTATCAACTTCTTGTCCTAAAAAAAGTAATCTTTCTCGATAAAGTCGGTTGATTAGGACAAAATTATATCCCTTTTGAACCGTACGTGCATCTTTGGATGCATACGGTTCAAAAAAATTGCGAAAATAAAGAATCAATGTGTCGATTCCAATCCTATCTCTCTTTTTTTTAAGAGATTCTTGCTTTTCTATGAAGGGTTTTTTCTTCCATTAAAAAAAGAAAGAGTTTTTACCCCTTCCTAAAAAAAAAGAATTTACTGAACTTATTTAATTAACCTCTCATTGATGCATTGTTTCGTCGAGATTTAAATCACGATGTCATTTTCTTGTTCCTGAATGGGGCCCTTTGAATTCTTTTAGGTTCATGTTCTACTCCGGGGAAAGATCTATCCGAATTCTAGTTGTACATATAGGACAAATGATCTCAGTACCATTTCTTTTTGCTACGAGTTTTTTTTTCAATTCGTTTTATGTCTCCAAAAAACTATTCAATGTATTTATTATAATGGTTGACATGGCAGTTTAAGAGTGCTTCTCTAATTAAATAAATAAAATAGAAGAATCTTCTATGCATAGCTACAAGTGGTAATTTTACATATATTACTATTACCCATTTGGTATTTTCTGAGCAGAGCCTGGATACTCCATTTTTTTAGTCCAAGTTAACCATAAATTCTTCTAATTAAGAATATTTCTCCTCAATCTAAATTAATCTAATTTAACTTCACGCTACGCATGATTGATTCTTCAATCAATACAATATTTCTTGGGCGAAACAGAGGATATCTCGATCGGGGGAGAAAATGGGGAAATTCCATATGACCCAATATGTCTGACAAGTCGCACTATACGTCAACCCAAACTGCATCTTCCTCTCCAGGACTCCGAAAAGGTACTTTTGGAACACCAATGGGCATTAAATTAAAGAAAGAATTTAAGTACTATACTTCACTTTAATATGGAAACGTAAGAATGAGTTTATTGTCTTCTTCGAAAGTTTTTAGAGAAAGATAGAATTAAGAAATAAAAATCTTAATGAAGAGATGGATGGTTCGAATAATAAAAAGGATCCATACATTCCTTTCCCCAAAATACGACTAATGCTCCCATTGCGTATTGGTACTTATCGGGTATAGAATAGATCTGCTTCTCTTTGTTCTTACGAACAGAATTCCGCCGTTATTTTCAACGGAATACAATAAAAAGTAACCTTTTCTCATACATAATTCGCTGAAAAGATTAGGTAAATAGTATAAGTCTATTGCAATGCGATAAAGTTACATAGTGTCTATTTTTCTTTGAGAAAGGGGTATTTCCATGGGTTTGCCTTGGTATCGTGTTCATACTGTCGTATTGAATGATCCCGGCCGATTGCTTTCTGTCCATATAATGCATACGGCTCTAGTTTCCGGTTGGGCCGGTTCAATGGCTCTATATGAATTGGCGGTTTTTGATCCCTCTGACCCTGTTCTTGATCCAATGTGGAGACAAGGTATGTTCGTTATACCCTTCATGACTCGTTTAGGAATAACCAATTCATGGGGTGGTTGGAATATTTCAGGAGGAACTGTAACGAATTCGGGTATTTGGAGCTATGAAGGTGTGGCCGGAGCACATATTGTGTTTTCTGGCTTGTGTTTTTTAGCGGCCATCTGGCATTGGGTGTATTGGGACTTAGAAATATTCTGTGATGAACGTACAGGAAAACCTTCTTTGGATTTGCCCAAAATCTTTGGAATTCATTTATTTCTCTCAGGAGTGGCTTGCTTTGGCTTTGGCGCATTTCATGTAACAGGTTTATATGGTCCTGGAATATGGGTGTCTGATCCTTATGGACTAACTGGAAAAGTACAATCTGTAAGTCCAGCGTGGGGCGCGGAAGGTTTTGATCCTTTTGTTCCCGGCGGAATCGCCTCTCATCATATTGCAGCAGGTACACTGGGCATATTGGCAGGCCTATTCCATCTTAGTGTCCGTCCGCCTCAACGTCTCTACAAAGGATTACGTATGGGCAATATTGAAACTGTACTTTCTAGTAGTATCGCTGCTGTTTTTTTTGCAGCTTTTGTTGTTGCTGGAACTATGTGGTATGGTTCAGCAACAACCCCAATCGAGTTATTTGGTCCCACTCGCTATCAGTGGGATCAGGGATACTTCCAGCAAGAGATATATCGAAGAGTTGGTTCCGGACTAGCTGAAAATCTAAGTTTATCGGAAGCTTGGTCTAAAATTCCTGAAAAATTAGCTTTTTATGATTACATTGGTAATAATCCGGCAAAAGGGGGATTATTCAGAGCGGGTTCAATGGATAGCGGGGATGGAATCGCTGTTGGATGGTTAGGACATCCCGTCTTTAGAGATAAAGAAGGGCGCGAGCTTTTTGTACGTCGTATGCCTACTTTTTTTGAAACATTCCCGGTAGTTTTAGTAGATGGAGATGGAATTGTTCGGGCGGATGTTCCTTTTCGAAGGGCAGAATCAAAGTATAGTGTCGAACAAGTAGGTGTAACTGTTGAGTTCTATGGTGGCGAACTCAATGGAGTCAATTATAGCGATCCTGCTACTGTGAAAAAATATGCTAGGCGCGCACAATTAGGCGAAATTTTTGAATTAGACCGGGCTACTTTAAAATCTGATGGTGTTTTTCGTAGTAGTCCAAGGGGTTGGTTCACTTTTGGACATGTTTCGTTTGCTTTGCTTTTCTTTTTTGGACATATTTGGCATGGCGCTAGAACCCTGTTTAGAGATGTTTTTGCTGGTATTGATCCAGATTTGGATGCTCAAGTGGAATTTGGAGCATTCCAAAAACTTGGAGATCCAACTACAAAGAGACAAGTAGTTTGATACAAGACTGCTCTGGTATCTTTATCCTCTATCTCTATTTTTTTCTCGGGTACCCGAGAAAAAAATAGAGACTTGAATCAACTTCTTTTCGTTGATTCTTTCCCCTATTTTTTTATGGTATGGTAAATGATCCCACTTAATCAAACGAATAGATGTGAAAGCTATAATTGTAAACCACAATCGAATCTATGGAAGCATTGGTTTATACATTCCTTTTAGTCTCGACTTTAGGGATAATTTTTTTCGCTATCTTTTTTCGAGAACCACCTAAGGTTCCAACTAAAAAATAATGAAATAATTTTTCATTATAGAAACTGAAGTAATGGGCCCTCATATCAAGAGGCTCATTACTTCAACAAGTCTAGTCTCCGTGTTCCTCGAATGGATCTCTTAGTTGTTGAGAGGGTTGCCCAAAAGCGGTATATAAGGCGTACCCCGTAAAGCTTACAAGTAAACCTGATATGAAGATGGCGACTAAGGTTGCTGTTTCCATTTTTAGAAAATTTCAAGATCACAATGGATCTACGATAAGATCGTTTATTTATTTACAATTACAACGGAATAGTATACAAAGTCAACCGATCTCAACCAATGATTAAATAGGATTTATGGCTACACAAACCGTTGAGGGTAGTTCTAGATCTAGGCCAAGACAAACTACTGTAGGGAGTTTATTGAAACCATTGAATTCAGAATATGGTAAAGTAGCTCCGGGCTGGGGGACTACACCACTTATGGGAGTTGCAATGGCTCTATTTGCAATATTCCTATCTATTATTTTGGAAATTTATAATTCTTCCGTTTTACTGGATGGAATTTCAATGAGTTAGGTTCGTAAGAACTATGAACCTGTAGTTTTTCAATCAAAAAAAATTTTATTTAAAACTTGGATTTATAGACCT